TCGTTCAATATCAACCCCCAACCTTTCCTTTTCTATTCTAACCTAGAAATCGTTCAATGCCACCCCTTACTCTTTCATTTTCTAGTATAACCTAGGAATCGTTGAATGTCAACCCCTACTATTTCTACATTGATCTTTCTACATCGACCTACTATTTCTACATTGATCTTTCTACATCGAGTAGGCACCTGAAACTTATTCTCAGATGGAAATCGTTCACCATCAACCTTTCATTTTCTAGTATAACCTAGAAATAGTTCAATGTCAATTTATTTCTATCTGAAACCTATTAGAACCTAGAAATCCTTCGCCATCAACCTTTCTTGATATATATTCTTCGAGTTTTCAACCTAGAAAAAGAATGAGGGATAATAGGAAGAGGAAGAATAATAAGCATATTGAGTTATTACAAATTAGTCTAGCGTAAAGATCGTAAAGATCTGCGATAAACAACCCTAGTTACTCGACTGGATGAGAAACTTAACTTAGTATAACGTAGGAATCTACGAGAAACACCCCTAGTTCTTTGATTGAGTTAGAATTACCCAATCTCTTCTGGAAAGCAACCAACCCTACCCCGAACGTGTAGGTATAGGTAGATACCTTATTAGATTCTTCAATATGTGAAAAAGCTAAGAGATTGGTTAGGTAGCATTCTAGCATAACTAGACTGAGTAGTGCAATTCGCATTACTGTAGAGTAACTTCTAGATAGTAGATAGACTCTATAATCTAGGAAGTAGAATCTATTAGGAGAAATATCCAATGGATCGACTTCTAGATTGATTCTAACATGGAATTCATTGGAACGCAACCCCAATTGTTACAGAACAATATATGCTGTATGAACTCCGAAGGAATCTACGAAGGCGTAGGAACTGAATCACTTATACAACTGTGTATATGTACATAAATGATTTCCAATTTGGAAAACTATTGCTGTTGGAAGTGGGGGAGGGAGAAGAAGAAGAAAAAAAACAAGAAGGAGAAATAGTTAGGAATCATACGAGCTCATTCCACTAAACGGTTTAGTAGAGAAGCAACCGAATCGGCTTGATATGAATTATAGCATGCTCTATCTCTCCATCTCGAGGTGCAAATTGAACTAGATCAATTCAACCTTGAGATTCAATTGAATCATAAACATTTTCTAAGAAATCTACCTTTTTGACTAAAAAAGACCAAGAATTTAACTTCTTATGGGATCTTACGGTAGAAGAATTATAGATGAGATGTTGGAGATAGAGTTTCAATACCGTGTATGAGACTATGATGTGGCATTGGTGGAATAACGGAATAAGCCATATGTAATGATCCTTAAGCAATTCGCTAATTTTAGAAATTACTAGTATGGTTGTAGTCGAATACCGTGTGCAACGAGTAGCAAATCGAAACTACGCCTTATTAACATGTATTACACTACCGGATCCATTCATAATACAAATGAATGATTTGTTGAGAATTACTCAGTCGTATGTACCCCTATTATCTGAGTTCAATCCTTGGAATACTGCAAAGTATTAAACAATAGTATCGATACTAGGTAGGAAGTATTTCTATCTTCCCCGGAATATACGAGTGATCCTTTTTTTTACGAGAGAAATCATATTTCAAATTTGAAACGTAGATTTCAAGATTCTGGTAGATCTAGTTCTACCTCATGATCGGTATTGAATCAATGTTAAGTCCCCGATAATCATAACTACAGAATCATCTCGGGACAATGAAAGTAGCTTCGAATACAAATCATTCATAAAGATTCCATTATCTCATGTGACAACTCGAAATAGATCTAGATCTGGAATAGGGTATTCTTCGTAATCCCAATAATGGGATCTATTGATGTACCTGATGAAGTTGATGCTGGTACACAAACAATCATAGCTATTTCAATAGAACTTTTTGAATTTGAAGTAGATGAAGAAACTAATCGATCCTCTATATGAATTGTGGATTTGTCATTCTTCTCGGTGAACATCAATTTAATTATCTTCAGATAATAATATATAGAAATAACACTTGTAATGGGCGCTATCGGAACTGATGGGTACAAACCAGCTTTCCATCCATGCCAAAAAAGATATAGTTTACCGAAAAAACCTGCTAATGGAGGGATACCCCCTAGGGATAGTAAACATAGAACTGGAGAGAATGTTAGAACAGGATCCTTCATGTATAGTCCCGCATAATCCCTAATATTATCAGTTCCGGTTCGTAAGCCGAATAAGGTAATACCGGAAAAAGTTCCTAGATTCATGAATATATGAATGAACGTATAAGTTATCATACTTGCATAGCCATTCTCGGGGTCTGCGGCAAGTATTCCGATTATGATATAGCCTATTTGGCTTATGGGGGAATATGCCAGCATACGTTTCATACTTGTTTGAGTAACAGCGATTAAATTTCCCGATATCATGCTAGAAGTAGCTAATATTCCCAAAGCGATATGCCATTCACCAGACGGGTATGAGAAGGTAATACCGAAGAGTCGCGTAGATGAAGCTGGAGCTGCTACTTTCGAAGCAACAGAAAAGAAAGCAACGACTGGTGTGGGAGAGTCAGAGTCGGAAAGGAGGTTGTCGGCCTTACCGCTCATTCAAAACCATGCATGAAATTCTTACTTCACATGGCTCCTAGTTCATAAGAGATTCTTAATTAGTGTATATCTCAGAACTATCCTCGTGTATGTTTCGGACCTAACCCCTCTTGAATCGGTGTGACAGTAGAAATACCAATTATTAACTTCTCGAGGAATCCTTCATCATTAAACCGAGTCTCCGTTAATCTTTTAATCTCTCCATTTTTTTATCCCGAATGAAACAAAAAGGGATATGGAGTGAGGTGGGGGGGATCGGAAACGGGAGAACAGGAATATGATTTTCTTCGTTCCTAACAGGCATGACATCATTATCCCGGGGCGATTTCTTCGTTGGCAAATGCTTCTACTGTATATTGTACTTATAATTCCCGAAGGATTGGAACTAATTGAATTTACATTTCGGAGGGGAGGGCCAATACATCCCTGATGCTATCTTTCCCCTACATCACTCAATTTTCTTCGTGGCACCTGCCCCTAATAATTTAACTTT